AGATACCGCTGTGCCAGGATATCTTTTCTGTCTCTCCAGGAAAATAAATATCCCCCGAAAATATTTTGAGTTCAATCTTTTTTTTTTTTTTCTCCACTCGGACCAATCCGCTTACTCGGCTTCTTATATTGAAAGTAATTCGCGTATCTACTCCAATGATACTATTGTTCCGTACCATTATGGAAGAAGCTCCGGGTAAGATATGCACTTCCTCGGGAATGAAAAAAAATCGATCTATTTTCATTTTGTATTTTGGCCGAAATTCTTTTGTTCTTCGATACTCAATCAAATCCTCTTTTTTGACGATAGAATCCGCCTCTATAGTCCCATATTTAGTAATTCCCGAACTCTTTCTTCTATATCGAGGATCGTCGAAATAAGCAAGAATACTATTTATACGGAAAAGACCATTTATGGGTATTTCAATCGAGATACCTGAACGGGGTATTAGTTCTTTTTCTTGTTCTTGATTCGATTGTAATGGAATGATGAATCTATTTCTTCGTCTCTTTGCCAATAAATCAGAATTCTCGTCAAGAATAGCGGGGTATATAAAATTACAATGACCCTTACATATGATTCGATCAGGTACTGAATAATCAAGAACCCCCCCCTCCTTTTTACCAGAAGGATCCGACCTAAACAATTTATGTCTCGCTTGATCATCAGTCACTGAAAGGTTAGAAATATATTTTCGTTCGACAGAAAGAGAATGAATATTTATTTGATCTTGATCCTTGTGGAGCGAAAAAGGGACTATACTGGATCTGTGCGGAACTCCTGATAATATCCACAAATGGCTTGTTTTTGGTAAGAGATGAACATTACCATATGTATATTCGGGTGCATGGTACACAGCGGTACTCCAGTGCATTTCTCCCTCTGAGTCAGAATAAATATGTTTTCGGACCCTCTCTTTAAAATTCAAGATGGATGCTTCGGCGCGAATCTCGGCAATGACTTGTTCTGATTCTACATATTGATCATTTTTAACTAAAATCAAACTTTTTGGTGGAATATTCACATTATGTAGAATATCTTGACCCTCAATAGTTACATATAGGTCTATATAACATAGAAAAGCTGGATAGCCGTGACGTGTACGTGTGGGATGAACCAAATGTTCATTGAATTTTATTTTTCCATTATCAGGAGCTCGTACATGTTCCGCCGTACCGCCTGTAAATACTCCACCGGTATGAAAAGTTCTTAATGTTAGTTGAGTCCCGGGTTCCCCAATAGATTGACCCGCAACAATACCTACCGCTTCTCCCAATTCGACCAGGTCGCCATGAGTGGGACTACGGCCATAACATAATCGACAGATCCAAGATGTACTCCTGCAAGTAAAGGGAGTTCTAATAGATATTGATTTTGCTCTAAAGGTTATGAATCGATTAACAAGTCCAATCCCAATATCTTGATTTCGAATGGCAACGCATCGTGAACCCATATATATATTGTCCGCTAATACACGACCAATTAATGTTTGGATCAAAATTCTTTCTGTTATCATCCCATTTTGAAGACTCACAGAAATACCTCGGATGGTGCCACAATCTGTTCTACGTACAACAATGTGTTGAACTACTTCAACAAGTCTGCGCGTGAGGTATCCAGCATCTGATGTTCGTACAGCAGTATCCACAACTCCTTTGCGAGCTCCGTAGCAGGAAATAATATATTCCGTTAAAGAGAGTCCTTCGCGTAAATTGCTTTGAATGGGTAAATCAATCATTTGTCCTTGAGGATCCGACATTAATCCTCTCATACCTACTAATTGATGGACCTGAGATGCATTTCCTCTAGCTCCCGAAAAAGACATTATATGGACTGGGTTAGAAGGATCAGTCATCCTAAAATTAGGATTCATTTGTTGTCGTAAATATTCACTTGTAGCATACCAGATCTCAATGGATTGACGTAATTTTTCTACCGCGTGTACATTCCCATAATGATGGTGTTTTTCCAAAATTAAACTTTGTTGTTCCGCATCTTGTACTAGCCACCCCTTGGAAGGTATTGTTAAAAGATCATCAATTCCTAATGAAATGGATGTAGTAGTGGCTTGCTGGAAACCCAGAGTCTTTACTTGATCCAGGACATGTGATGTATATGCCATTCCAAAGTGATCTATTAATCTGCGAATAAGTCGTTTCATGGCAGTTCCATCTATCGCTTTATTGTGAAAGACTAGATCGGCCCGTTCTGCCATAAGTACCTCGCTATTCAGTTGAGTAGGATTCGACAATGGATTTGAGTCAGTGATTCGAAGACTGCCTTTCCTCGATCTTGATTAGCGGAGAAATTCACGAATTAGAATACTAGTTGAGACGGGGAAACCCGAATCGAATTATCGCGGGTATCATAGAATTTTTTAGCTTAGGTACTATATGAGCAAGCCCGGCAAAACCCTTGTACGGCTTCTTCTATCTCTCGATAAAAAGAAATATGACCAACAGTGGTTCGAATGTCTATACAAAAGATTTCCTTGTTGACA